AGAATTCTTGATCTCTCTCAATATCTCTCTCAATTCGAATATCCAGGATTTTAATTGATGTCGTCTCATTGATTCCTCCTAAAGATTTAATTTAAATTTGAATTTGGTTATTCACGATGTACGATGATCCCTGTTAAGCATCCATGGCTGAATGGTTAAAGCGCCCAACTCATAATTGGCAAATTCGTAGGTTCAATTCCTGCTGGATGCACGCCAATGGGAACATTAAAGAAGTCTATTGGAATTGGCTCTGTATCAATGGAATCTCATCATCCATACATAACGAATTGGTATGGTATATTCATACTATAACATATGAACAGTAAGAACTAGAATTCTTATCGATACTGGAACTCATAGGGAAGAAAATGGATTTATGGATGGAATCAAATATGCAGTATTTACAGAAAAAAGTCTTCGTTTATTGGGGAACAATCAATATACTTCTAATGTCGAATCAGGATCAACTAGGACAGAAATAAAGCATTGGGTCGAACTCTTCTTTGGTGTCAAGATAATAGCTATGAATAGTCATCGACTCCCGGGAAAGGGTAGAAGGATGGGACCTATTATGGGACATACAATGCATTACAGACGTATGATCATTACGCTTCAACCGGGTTATTCTATTCCACCTCTTATAAAGAAAAGAACTTAAAGCAAAAGACTTAATAACACGGCAATACATTTATACAAAACTTCTACCCCGAGCACACGCAATGGAGCCGTAGACAGTCAAGTGAAATCCAATCCACGAAATAATTTGATCTATGGACAGCATCGTTGTGGTAAAGGTCGTAATGCCAGAGGGATCATTACCGCAGGGCATAGAGGGGGAGGTCATAAGCGTCTATACCGTAAAATCGACTTTCGACGGAATGAAAAAGAGATATCTGGTAGAATCGTAACCATAGAATACGACCCTAATCGAAATGCATGCATTTGTCTCATACACTATGGGGATGGTGAGAAGAGATATATTTTACATCCCAGAGGGGCTATAATTGGAGATACCATTGTTTCTGGTACAGAAGTTCCTATATCAATGGGAAATGCCCTACCTTTGAGTGCGGTTTGAACTATTGATTTACGTAATTGGAAGTAACCAATTAGGTTTACGACGAAACCTAGAAATCGATCACTGATCCAATTGGAGTACACCTACGGGATAGACCTCAACAGAAAACTGTTGAGTAACGGCAGCAAGTGATTGAGTTCAGTAGTTCCTCATAGAAAATTACTGACTCTAGAGATATGGTAATATGGAGAAGACAAAATTGTTTGAAGCGCGCACAGAACCGGAAGCGCCCCTTGTTTCAAAGAGAGGAGGACGGGTTATTCACATTTCATTTGATGGTCAGAGGCGAATTGAAAGCTAAGCAGTGGTAATTAGAAAGACCGAAAAATAGAGATGTCTCCTACGTTACCCGTAATATGTGGAAGTATCGACGTAATTTCATAGAGTCATCCGGTCTGAATGCTACATGAAGAACATAAGCCAGATGACGGAACGGGGAGACCTAGGATGTAGAAGATCATAACATGAGTGATTCGGCAGATTTGGATTCATATAAGATCCATCTGTCTAGATATCATCATATACATCTAGAAAGCCGTATGCTTTGGAAGAAGCTTGTACAGTTTGGGAAGGGGTTTTGATTGAGAAAAAAGAAGAATCTACTTCAACCGATATGCCCTTAGGCACGGCCATACATAACATAGAAATCACACCTGGAAAGGGTGGACAATTAGCTAGAGCAGCAGGCGCTGTAGCGAAACTGATTGCAAAAGAGGGTAAATCGGCCACATTAAGATTACCATCTGGGGAGGTCCGTTTGATATCCAAAAACTGCTTAGCAACAGTCGGACAAGTGGGTAATGTTGGGGTGAACCAAAAAAGTTTGGGTAGAGCCGGATCTAAGTGTTGGCTAGGTAAGCGTCCTGTAGTAAGAGGAGTAGTTATGAACCCTGTAGACCATCCCCATGGGGGCGGTGAAGGGAGAGCCCCAATTGGTAGAAAAAGACCCACAACCCCTTGGGGTTATCCTGCGCTTGGAAGAAGAAGTAGGAAAAGGAACAAATATAGTGATAGTTTTATTCTTCGTCGCCGTAAATAGGAACATTGAAAATCGAATTTTTTGAATTGGAAATAATGTGATGGGCGAACGACGGGAATTGAACCCGCGCATGGGGGATTCACAATCCACTGCCTTGATCCACTTGGCTACATCCGCCCCTTCCCTTATCTAGCTAAAGGATTTTCTCTTTTTTTCCGTTCATCGTTATTGTATTGATTCTTACCTTCATACTTCAGATTAAGATCGAGATATTGGACATAGAATGCCAATTTCAAAAATGTAAAAAAAGGAGTAATCAGCCGTGACACGTTCACTAAAAAAAAATCCTTTTGTAGCTAATCATTTATCGGGAAGAATTGAAAAACTCAACATGAGGGAGGAGAAAGAAATAATAGTGACTTGGTCTCGGGCATCTACCATTATACCCACAATGATTGGCCATACAATCGCTATTCATAATGGAAAGGAACATTTACCTATTTATATCACAGATCGTATGGTCGGTCACAAATTGGGAGAATTCGCACCTACTCTCACTTTCGTGAGACACGCGAGAAACGATAATAAATCTCGTCGTTAGTCGTTCTACTAAGTATTCATGTGAATAGCCTTATCTTAAGAGTCTTTATTTTATAGTAACTTCTAGTAAGAGTCTAGGTAGAGTATTTTATTTTCTTTTTCTAGTATACTAAGACTTCTACTTTTCTTATCTTATTTTCTTACTTATTCTTCTTCTTATCTTACTTTTCTGACTTATCTTATACTATACTTCACCTAGGCACTTATCATTCATTGGCGGGGGGAGAACTTTCTTTTATGATTATGATAAAGAACGAAAATTCGGATTCGGATAGAGAAGCAAAAGTGTTAACTCAACATATACGTATGTCTGTTTTCAAAGCACGAAGAGTAATTGATCAGATTCGCGGACGTTCTTATGAGGAAACACTCATGATACTGGAACTACTACCTTATTGGGCAGCTTATCCAATTTTAAAATTAGTTTATTCTGCAGCAGCAAATGCTAGTCATAATATGGGTTTGAATGAAGCTGATTTATTTATTAGTAAAGCTGAAGTCAATGGAGGTACAATTGTGAAAAAGCTAAGACCCAGGGCTCGAGGGCGTAGTTATCTAATAAAAAAAACCACTTGTCATATAAAGATTGTTTTAAAAGAAAAATCTAAATTCTAGATTCAGCTAAAGAAAGAGAATTTAGATTCCTATTTAGAAAAAAAAAAATATATGGATGGAAAAAGAATAGAAAAATATGGGACAAAAAATAAATCCACTTGGTTTCAGACTTGGAACAACTCAAAGTCATCATTCGTTTTGGTTCGCAAAACCAAAGAATTTTTCTACGGGTCTACAAGAAGATGAAAAAATACGGAATTGTATTAAGGACTATGTCAAAAAAAATAAGAGAATATCCTCAGGTTTCGAAGGAATTGCCCATATAGGGATTTATAAAAGAATAGATTTGATTCAGGTCATAATCTATATTGGATTTCCAAATTTATTAATAGAAGGACGAACAAGGGGAGTCAAAGAATTACAGATGAATGTACAAAAAGAGTTTCATTCTGTAAACCGGAGACTCAACATTGCTATCACAAGAATTGAAAAGCCTTATGGACAACCTAATATTCTTGCGGAATATATAGCTTTACAATTAAAAAATAGAGTTTCGTTTCGAAAGGCAATGAAAAAAGCTATTGAATTAACTGAACAAGCGGGTACAAAAGGAATTCAAGTGCAAATTGCAGGGCGTATCGACGGAAAAGAGATTGCACGTGTCGAATGGATCAGAGAAGGCAGAGTTCCCCTACAAACAATTCGCGCTAAAATCGATCACTGTTCCCATACGATTAGAACTATCTATGGAGTCTTAGGCATCAAAGTTTGGATATTTGTAAACCAAGAATAAGAAAAGAAGAATAACGGACCTTTCTTTATCGCGCCATACTGCTTAGCGATAGAAAAAATTTCTAAGCTCTTTTCTTATTTTTTTTTATCGTAATCAAAGAAAAACAAACAATTCCAATTCTATAAGGTTTTTTAAAAATTTGATTTACTCTTTAATTTAGATTTTAGTAGAATTGCTATGCTTAGTGTGTGACTCGTTAGTTTTTTATTTAGAGTTTAGAATTGAGATTGAAAAAAAAACAGGCTGACCCCACTCTAAACTTAGTAACTATCAAAACTAAATAAACTCAAAACTAATAACCAACTTATTGCTTCGTATTGTCGAGATCCCAAGAAAAAGTCACTATATGACTGAATCAATCATATAGTTGTAGCAACTAAAATTCTTTTCATAAAAAAAGAAATCTGATTATGAATTGTGAAACAAAAAAAAGGGATGTGGAAAAATGGAAGGATGATAGAAAGAGAGAATAAAGATCTTAATGATATATGATTTCCATATGTATGGTTTATGAAGAATCACCCCATAAAAAAGGCAGTGTTACAAAGCATCAACATCAATCTAAAATATAGATACAAAATATACAATTAAAATATAATAATAATAAGAAATATACAAATAAAAAATATAAGAAAAGAAATTAAATCTCAATAATTGAATTAATAAGAATCTAAATAATTTAATCAATATGGATAATAAAGTCTATCTAGTAATATAGAATAGAAAAAATAGATGAATAATTTTATCGAGCTTCGGGTTAAGAAAAACTGAGGAGATTGACTCGGAAACAAAGAACAGGTTTTGTTGGGAGCTCCATTGCAGAGTTCAGGCCTAAGCATTAATGGAGAAGCTATAGGAACGAAGAAACCTGTGACTACATAGGATTTTCTTGAAAACGAATCAATCCTAATGATTCATTGGGTAGGATGGCGAAATGAACCAAGAAAAAATGGATTTCTTCTGAAGGGTCATGAATTAACCCTACAAATGAAGGAGGAAAGAGTCAATATTCGCCCGCGAACCCTTTTTTTAGTTTTCTTTAATTTAAGAATTTCCTTTATTGGATGACTTTTGGCGTGATGAAATAGAGGTAAAGTAAAATACTTTAGAAAAAGAAGCATTTTATATAAAATATAAACAAACATGCCTAGTTATCTAATTCTATTCTATATACATCCCCCTATGTAACAAATTCAATATAAAAGAAATTAAAATGAGTATATTCTTTTTTTTCTAAAATGAAATACATAAATACATGTTTATATGTAAGATTATTGAATCATTTCATTCGCGAGGAGCTGGATGAGAAGAAACTCTCATGTCCGGCTCTGCAGTAGAGATGGAATTCAGAAACAACCATCAACTATAACCCCAAAAGAACCAGATTTCGTAAACAACATAGAGGTAGAATGAAGGGAATATCTTGCCGAGGCAATCAGATTTGTTTTGGCAGATACGCTATCCAGGCACTTGAACCTGCTTGGATCACAGCTAGACAAATAGAAGCAGGGCGAAGAGCAATGACACGATATGCGCGTCGTGGCGGGAAGATATGGGTACGTATCTTTCCCGACAAACCTGTTACAGTAAGACCTACGGAAACACGTATGGGTTCGGGCAAGGGATCCCCCGAATATTGGGTATCCGTTGTTAAACCGGGCAAAATACTTTATGAAATGAATGGAGTATCAGAAACTGTAGCCAAAGCAGCTATGAAAATAGCTGCATGCAAAATGCCTATACGAACTCAATTTGTTATTTCAGGATAGGTAAACAAAAGTAAAAGAAAGTAAGAATGAAAAAACAACCGCGGATTTCTTTATCTCTGGACAGACAATATTTCTTTTTTCTCTTATCCCTTGCATTGAAATAAGAGATTACAATAAAAATGATATGATTCAACCTCAAACCCTTTTGAATGTAGCCGATAACAGTGGAGCTCAAGAATTGATGTGTATTCGAATCATAGGAACTAGTAATCAACGATATGCTCATATTGGCGATGTTATTGTTGCTGTAATCAAAGAAGCAGTGCCCAACATGCCTCTAGAAAGATCAGAAGTAATTAGAGCTGTGATTGTACGCACGTGTAAAGAACTCAAACGTGACAACGGCATGATAATACGATATGATGACAATGCAGCGGTTATCATTGATCAAGAAGGAAATCCAAAAGGGACTCGAATTTTTGGTGCGATTACTCGGGAATTGAGACAGTTGAATTTTACTAAAATAGTTTCATTAGCACCCGAAGTCTTATAGATGAAAATAGGATTAGGATATATCTATCCTATTTCTATATATATATATCTATAAGACTATAGAAAATATTTAGAATATTATAGAATCTAGAATATTCAAACATTTGAAATAGATCCGATTAATAGATTGTGTCTCATGCATATACTTTTCATTAAAAATAATTTTTTCTAATTTAAGAATAAAAAAAAGAAGCATGTTGATTATATTAAAATGAGGAGGCACCAATAACTAAAGTTAATCATGGGTAGGGACATTATTGCCGATATAATAACTTCTATAAGAAATGCTGACATGGATCAAAAGGGAAGAGTTCAAATAATATCTACTAATATCACTAAAAACATTGTGAAAATACTTTTACGAGAAGGTTTTATTGAAAACGTTCGAAAACATCAAGAAAGTCAAAAAAATTTCTTGGTTTCAACCTTGCGACATAGAAAGACTAGGAAAGGGAATAAAATAATTTTAAAGCGTATCAGCCGACCCGGTCTACGAATCTATTCCAACTATCAACGAATTCCTAAGATTCTAGGTGGAATGGGAATTGTAATTCTTTCTACTTCTCGAGGTATAATGACAGATCGAGAAGCTCGACTAGAAAAAATTGGAGGAGAAATTTTGTGTTATATATGGTGATTCTCCTGGATACCCTAATTTTCTCTCGAACTTACTATTTGTAAAATAGAGAGGAGAAGTGAATTATAGAACTCTTCCTCTATTAGTTGATACTTAAAGGGGGGTTTCCCTGGAATGAAAGAACAAAAATTGATTCATGAGGGTTTAATCACTGAATCACTTCCCAACGGTATGTTCCGAGTTCGGTTAGATAATGAAGATCTAATTCTAGGTTATATTTCAGGGAGAATCCGGCGCAGTTTTATACGTATACTACCCGGAGATAGGGTCAAAATCGAAATGAGTCGTTATGATTCAACCAGGGGACGTATAATTTATAGACTTCGCAAAAAAGATTTGAACGATTAGATCAGTCTTTTCAACATCCTTTTCGTAGGAATAGAATTCGAAGTTCAAAAATGCAATAAACTTATTTTTGTTTCAAAAAAAAATAGATTCCGAATGAAGGTAAGAAATGATCAATATGAAAATAAGGGCTTCTGTTCGTAAAATTTGTGAAAAATGTCGCCTGATTCGTAGGCGGGGGCGGATTAGAGTCATTTGTTCAAATCCGAGACATAAACAGAGACAGGGGTAATCCTTCTCAAGTTCTAAAGCAATAACTTTTCCAAAGAAAAACCCATGTACATGTAAAAAGAAAGAAGAAAGGATTCATTTTTATATGTAATGGATATCCGCCGCGTATCTTTCTGTAGATTTCTGATTCTTCTTTCTTTTATTATTATGAATCTGATAGAATAAAATATGACAAAACCTATAGCAAAAATTGGTTTACGTAAGAATGCACGTATTGGTTCACATAAGAATGAACGTAGAATACCAAAAGGAGTTATTCATGTTCAAGCGAGTTTCAACAATACGATTGTAACTGTTACAGACGTACGAGGTCGGGTGGTTTCTTGGGCTTCTGCAGGTACTTCTGGATTCAGAGGCACAAGAAAAGGAACACCCTATGCTGCTCAAGCAGCAGCATTTAATGCTATTCGTACAGTCGTTGAACAGGGTATGCAACGAGCAGAAGTTATGATAAAGGGTCCAGGTCTCGGAAGAGATGCGGCATTACGAGCCATTCGTAGAAGTGGGATGCTATTAAATTTCGTACGTGATGTAACACCCATGCCGCATAATGGATGTCGCCCCCCTAAAAAAAGACGTGTGTAGAAAAGAAATAATAATTCAAGAGATCTCAAGAGAAATAAATGATTCAATGATCTGATCCAATAATCATAAATAAAATAAAAAGAATACTATGGTTCGAGAAGAAGTAGCAGGATCCACTCGAACACTACAGTGGAAATGTGTTGAATCAAGAGTAGACAGCAAGCGTCTTTATTATGGTCGTTTCGTTCTGTCCCCGCTTATGAAAGGTCAAGCCGATACCATAGGTATTGCCATGCGAAGGGCTTTACTTGGAGAAATAGAAGGAACATGTATCACACGTGCAACATCTGAAAATGTGCTGCATGAATATTCTACGATAGCAGGTATTGAAGAATCAGTACATGAGATTTTAATAAATTTGAAAGAAATTGTATTGAGAAGTAATCTCTATGGAGTTAGGGACGCATCCATTTGCGTCAGGGGTCCCAAATACATAACAGCTCAAGATATCATCTCACCACCTTCTGTAGAAATAGTTGACACGACACAGCATATAGCTAACCTGACAGAACCAATTGATTTGTGTATTGAATTACAAATCAAGAGAGATCGCGGATATCGTATGAAATTCACAAACGACTCTCACGATGGAAGTTATCCTATAGATATTGTATCCATGCCCGTTCGAAATGCGAATCATAGTATTCATTCTTATGGGAATGGGAATGAAAAACAAGAGATACTCTTTCTAGAAATATGGACGAATGGAAGTTTAACTCCTAAAGAAGCACTTTATGAAGCTTCTCGTAATTTGATTGATTTATTGATTCCTTTTCTACATGCAGAGGAAGAGGACCTGAATTTCGAGGAAAAGGAAAACAGATGGAATCTATCCCTGTTTTCCTTTCAAGACAGATTCACTAATCTCAAGAAAAACAAAAAAGGAATTCCATTGACATGTATTTTTATTGACCAATTAGAATTGTCTTCCAGAACCTATAATTGTCTCAAAAGGTCCAATATACATACATTATTGGACCTTTTGAGTCACAGTCAAGAAGATCTTATGAAAATGGAATATTTTCGCATAAAAGATGTAAAACAGATATTGGGCACTCTACAGAAACATTTTGCAATCAATTTACCTACAAAAAAGTTTTCATTTTAAATCCATTGGAATTTTTTCATTTTTAAGTTTTTATAAAGAAAAAAGAATAGAATGAGTTTTGAATCTCCGACACGATCCATCTATTTGCAGAATAGATCCTAATAAGATTGATTGAAGTATCTATGGAAGATCCCCCTTCTGGATCTTCCATAGATACTTATGTCGTGGTATTTCACGGTTCAATCAATTTGAAAAAGACCTAAAGTTAGGGATTTATCAATAGGTAAAGTTGCTCCAATACCTAACCAAAGAGCTACTGCGGTACCGATCAAAAATACTGTTGTAGCTACTGGACGACGAAATGGATTTTGGAATTTATTGACATTCTCCAAAAAAGGTACTGTCAGTAATCCTATCGGTACTGAAACCATTAAAAGAACACCCAATAACTTATTGGGTACTGTGCGAAGTATTTGAAATACGGGAAAGAAGTACCATTCGGGTAATATTTCCAACGGAGTTGCAAATGGATCCGCGGGTTCACCTATCATTGACGGCTCTAGAACTGCTAAGCCCACACTACATGCAATAGTGCCTAGAATTACTACTGGAAAAATATATAAAAGATCATTGGGCCATGCGGGTTCTCCATAATAATTATGCCCCATCCCTTTAGCCAATTTAGCTCTTAATACGGGATCATTCAAATCAGGTTTCTTTGTTATTTGGATAGGTGAATTCTTGTGGATCCATCCCCCAAAGGAACCGGACATGACAATTTTTTATCATCCGGCTCGAGCAAGAATCAAAATAATCACAGAAAGAGATCCATAGAAAATCTATAGTTCCTACATATAGAATATAGAATTACTTTATGTAAGAAAAGATTTATCAAATTCCATTTCCCCGAGTTGCAACGATTCATTGCAAAGAATTCAGTTCTGGCAACAAGGAAATGCTCAATATCCAAGTAGGCTTACAAATTCGATCATGATCAAGTGCTTTTTGGATTGTCTCATGTCTTTTGGTTGGTATTTATCCCCACAGCATCTCAATTTTATTAAATATACATACAAAAATACAAAGTTTTTACTTGTTACTAATAAAGTTTAGCCCTGTTCTTCCTTAGATCCCTTATTTCACTCCGATAGTATCAAAGATCGGGGTCGATGCAGAGGAAATGAATGCATCTACATACTATAAGAAACTTACTAAGTTTACTCTAAAATTAATACGAAATACTAATACTATCAATTACTAATTACTCTAATTAGAATTAGAATAAGTTTCCTATAAAAAAAGAAAAATCAAACAAAGTGGAATAGATAGAACATTGGATCGTGGATCATACCACATCACTTATTCTAGGAATCTTACGGAGCCTGTTCATGCATAACATAATTCGGGTATGATCATAGAAAAGATTCTCCTCAAGCGAACCGCCCTATCCTATGCTACATAAAGGCACTGACGTGAGATGGTTGGATGCGGAGACACATTGGGTTGTGAATTCCAACATGGCGGATAAAATCATATATCTGCATGGCCCAATCAATAGTTCAAGTCACACACTCCCATAATCCATCCTCTTTTTAGGAAAATATACTTCAACAATTCGTATAAAATAAACAATACTTCAGAGTTGAAGAGAAGTATCCAAATAACATGCCTTATTTTTCAATAATCCATATTTTTAGCAATGAAAGACTCTTGTTTCTCCCCTATATGATAAATTACAAAGATCTAAGATCTGCCTTCTCTATAAAGGACCCGAAATACCTTGCTTACGTATCATTGGAAAGTGCATTAACATAAATACGGCAGTAAGAAGAGGCAATACAAAAGTATGTAAACTATAAAAACGGGTCAAAGTGGATTGACCCACACTAGCACTTCCACGCAATAATTCTACCAAAGATGATCCTATTATAGGAATAGCTTCAGGCACGCCTGTTACAATTTTTACTGCCCAATAACCAATTTGGTCCCGAGGTAAGGAATAACCAGTTACGCCAAAAGATGCGGTCAATACAGCCAGAACCACCCCTGTAACCCAAGTTAATTCGCGGGGTTTTTTAAACCCACCCGTAAGATACACACGAAATACGTGCAAGATCATCATTAGAACCATCATACTTGCTGACCATCGATGAACTGATCGAATTAACCAACCAAAGTTGGCCTCAGTCATTATGTATTGAACAGAGGAAAAAGCCTCTGTAACAGTTGGACGATAGTAAAAGGTCATAGCAAAACCCGTAGCTACTTGTACTAAAAAACAAGTAAGCGTAATCCCTCCTAGACAATAAAATATGTTGACATGAGGAGGAACATATTTACTAGTTATATCATCTGCAATCGCTTGAATCTCGAGACGTTCCTCGAACCAATCATATACTTTATTGAGATAGGTAACCCAAGAAAGACTCCCCCTCTTAGAACCGTATATGAGAATTTCATCTCGTACGGCTCAAGCCGAAACACACAAATACTGGTTTCAACGGATATGAAATAGAGAGTTTACAACTTCTTGGGACTTAGCCGCTTGACTCGATTTGACCCAAAGATACGAAGTAAGAAAAATCCGGAATCTTTTCTTTGTGATGATAATGCCAAAAAATACAATTTCAAGTTGGCTCATCCATCTTTCTTTATTGACAGGCCTCTTGAATCTTCTCTTCCCTATTTTTTCCTTTTTTATAGGAATTCTCTTGTTGAGACCCTATGAATCAATTGAAACCTCAGATTCATACTAGAACCACGATGATTTAAAAAAGCCAAAGCTAAACTCAAAGGTTCTCTGAGTAAAAACCATTTGATCATCACTTCTTCAATGAATGTAATGACTCAAAAAAATTAGGTCAAAAGAAATCTGAAGGAAAAAATTGTTGGATTTAGAAAAGACCTATTTCCATTTTTTTTAGTCCGGTTGCGAGATCTGAATAATAGGTATGAATCATAGTTCAAATATTTCTTTTCTTGATCTATTCTATATAGTCCGTGCTCCAGAGACTAGAATAAATATCTGACGAGGTAGAATCATCTTGATAGAGATGACAGTTCCATTCTCTGTATTATCAATAGGATCAATTATAACAAGTCACACGCTCATATTCCGGAAATGAAATATCAAAACAAATAAATTTCACGATCAAACTACCAGAATGGTCTATAAATCCAAGTCTTAGGTAATCTTAAGTTGAAGTATTAAGTATTTTCAGCATTAAGTAAGTCTAAGTAAAAAAATCTGTTTTGATTGAAAAACTAGGACTTCCTGGTTTTTACGAACTAATTAATTGAAATTCCATCCAGTAAAACAGATGAATTATAAATTTCCAAAATAATAGATAGAAATATTGCAAATAGAGCCATTGCGACTCCCATAAGT